TGGAGAAATTCCATGATCTAAGCTGTGAACGAAAAAAAAAAAAAAACAACAACAAAATTTGACCCATAACATCTATGTCAGCTTTTCTATCTTGAATAGATTCAAGACGGCTCGCTTTATAGATGATCCCTCTATAAGAGGAAGATTAGAAAAATCTTTCTAGTTAGTTCGTTCTCTATTTCTATTGGAGAGAATCCTGAGGAAAAGTCTTCTTTTCTACCGAGCTAAACGAATATGTTGATGTCTATAGTAAACCAAAGTCATCATTTTATAGCTATTTTACTTCCATTTTCCCTCGACAAATAAAAAAAAGAAGATTTAGTTACGATTAGAATTTTTTTTACTTTCCTTATCCATGGATCTTTTACTCATACTCATTCAATTGGAAGTATTGATCCAATTCAATCAAAATTCTGTTTCGTAATTTCATAATCCAATTTGAATTTCAATTTGGATAAAAATCACGAGAATCCGGATTTGTCCTCGAACTTGTCATTGCGAGGTAAAGGGTTAAATCCTTTTTAAGAAATGAAGTTTTTGTTCGGAATACAAAGAAAACCGAAGGACCCCTTAACTATTAGGGGATTCATATAACGAATCTCACTTTTACCACTAAACTATACCCGCTATAATGTCATTATTGTATAGAAATGGGTTTTTGTCGAACAAAAAAGAATTGTGGCGGTATCAGAAAAAATCCTGAAATTTAGAGTGTTGATGCCTTTTGTCAGGTGACTCTCATTTTTACTAAAAAGGATGATTTAAATAACCTATTCTATCTTTTTTTGCTGGAGGGGTTTGGACCGATTAGGGTTTGATAAAATAACTTCAGTTATAACATAAAAATAACTGATGATAAAAATAACTGATGGAAGAATCCACGTTTAAAAAATTTAACCCCCCTTTTTCAAGTAAAGAATTTCTCAAACAAAAAGGAGAGGATCTTTTAAATTATCCTTTTTTTTTACGTCTAGTTTCTAGTTTTAGGAATTAGTTCCAACTATATACTATATCTAGTAATCTAGTAAAAAAAAAAGAATAGTCCCTTTTAGACTAAAGTATTTTGAAAAGGCCCGGCTAGGTACTAACCCGGCCAGGCCATGGGAATGAAAAAGCCCTTACTCTTACTTTATAAAAAAAGAATGGGGTTGCGGTTAAACCGTCTTTAGACCCATATAATAAAATAATAAAGGAAAAATAAAGAAGAAATACTCTTTTCAATCCTTACCTTATACATGTTAAGTAATGTAACATAGTACTTATTCTTTTTCAACTGGAGAGATGGCTGAGTGGACTAAAGCGTCGGATTGCTAATCCGTTGTACGAGCTATTCGTACCGAGGGTTCGAATCCCTCTCTTTCCGTTTCCGTTGAATTTATCTTTTTGTTTTCTTTAATATTTATCGGAAAGGAAATACTTTTTATTTTCTTATAGTCAAATTCCTAGTTAAAGGAGTAAATTGAAAAAATTCTAAGAAAATCTTAAAATATAAAATAAAGCAAAAGAAAGGAAAAAGTCTTATCCTATTTTTTAGTCTTCTCGTCCAGGATTACGTCCTGGATCATTAGATAGGAATCCGAAGATGAAGAGAGAAACAAAGAATATAACTACTGTGTAAACGAAGAGTTTGAGAGTAAGCATTACACAATCTCCAATATCATTTTTTTTTTGTAAAAAAGAGAATAGATTCGCCATTTTTATACCCCATATTCTAACTATTTTGATACTAAGAAATGAAGCAGTTTCAAAAAAAAAATGAATTTTCATAAATTCAGTTGTAATATTTGGAAGAAGACTCTTTCATTACCAAAAGTCTCTTTAATATCCAAAACCAAAATAGTTAATTGGTGGGTAACCCACTAGAGTTTTTCACCGGAAAAGGGTCAGAATGCAGAAATGAGGTGATCCAGCTTTAGAGCAACTATTCAAATTTGCACCAAGAGCTCAGCCCTTATCAATTGTTAGTTTTTTTTATTGAATAAAGCATGCATTTTTCTAGAACAGTATTCTATTTAAACAGTATTATATTTAATATCTCAGCGAAAGCTTACAGCAGCTTGCCAAACAAAGGCTAAGAGAAAAAATAGCAGAGGTATAACTGGCATAAGATCTACAATTGGATTTAAAAAGGCGTAGGCCTCAGGTAATTTGGCAAATAAAAAATGAATCGAATAAAGGTCAAAATTAAGACAGATACTGCTCAAACTGAAGATATTAAGCATAACAAAAGTTTTTTGTTCTTGGAGATAATTGCTTTTTGATTGAGTTATTGATATAAGGGAAAATGAAGAAAGTAAAATAGACTCAAAAACTCTTCTTTTTCTTTGAACTTACCCAATAAAAAATCCTTCTATTTTCAATTCAAAATAGAAGAAATTCAAATTTCATACAATATCTTATATCTTAATTAAATTATATGTAATGATCAATCCATTTTTATATAATTCTATATCGGCACGTGTTTAAAATTATCCATTCCATAGAAATTTTGGCTGGAATTGACGAACAACCACTACTAACAGTAATCTTTATTAGTGAAGAATCTAAATAGAAGTGGGGCGTGGCCAAGTGGTAAGGCAACGGGTTTTGGTCCCGCTATGCGGAGGTTCGAATCCTTCCGTCCCAGAGGATATGGATTATATGCAACTAAAGAACGCTTTTTTTTCAAAACTATCATTTATTTACAATAACAGAGTAATAGCCTATTGGATAGAATTTGGTTCTTCTTTCTACTTTGTTACTAATACTAATTCTTTTATGAACCATATCTTTTTTACAAACTTAATTGAGTTCAAATGACACCTATATTTTTTATTCAGGCAGGTATAAGTAACATAAATCACACTAGTTTGAATAAAAAAAAAAGAAGTTGTACAGTCCTTTCATCATAGGCACATGCTCTTTGATATTCATACTGAAGATAAGTACTTAGAAAAACTGTACCTGCCAGATCCTTTAATTTAAACGGATATATCGATTAATTAGTAAGACTTTTTCCATTCTAAACAAAAGTATTGGTAGTAATTGAATTCAATCAAGGGTATTAAGTCTTTTCAGACAAAACTTTAGTGGGGTAAAATAAAAATTAGGAACAAGAGCTTAATCCGAACCCTTTTTTTATACTTAGCCTAGCTCACCTAGTGCATCTCGGAAAAAGGCCTGCTTTTTTTATGCTTCATCATCTCCATAACGAAAAGTATCCATTTTAATACCTTTATCTTTGCTACAAATCTCATTAATAAAAGATCAAGTAAATTACATACGTAACAGATGCTCTTTTGTTTGAACCCCCTTTTTAGGTATTTCTATTTTTGCTCTAATTCAAAAAATAAATTAATAATTGTAAATCTGGATAACAATTTTGAGAGGAGGTGATTCGCCTATTCTAGTCACTTTATGGAAAGATTACAGAAAATTTACTTTCAAGTGGGGACTTCGGTGTATTGTTCTATTTCAGTAACAACAGTGTTTTTCTTTTTGTAACAAATGTTTGTGATCCTTTTAATTGAAATAGTTAATCCATAATTAAGTTGCCAGTTGTTTAATTTAGCGAATAGATACGGAAATCCTTTACTCATTCGATTCCTATTTCTTTAATCAGATAAAGCAATAAGGAAGAAAAATTTTCCACAGATATCACTCTTTTTATCCACGTCATAAAAACCTGGAATTTTTTTTTACTTAGCTATTTTCCTTAACCTATCGATGGGTGAATTAGAAAAGAACGATGGATTTTTCTATCTCAGGATAGGCTGAAAACATGTGCTATATTCAAATAATGATGTCGAAGTAGGAAATGTGTTTTCAATATTTTTCCTGTGAGTTCTCGGTACTGGAAGAGGCAGATTCATTACAAAGAACTCGTTTATTCATGTTATTTTTATTCTATTTTTATTATAGAATTCTATTCTTCTATAATTATATAAAAATAATACAATATTTTTTTACAATAAAATTTGGAATTTAAATAGGGGATTTAAGGTGAATTCTTAGTGAGGACTTCCTTCGAAAAGAATTTCGCCACCCATATACACGTCAAATAGATTACTATATACGGAGTACTGACCAAACCAATGACTACTCATGATTCCATTTCTAAACTATAGGATGTTATGGTAAAACTTCGTTTGAAACGATGTGGTAGAAAGCAACGTGCGACTTGAAGGACATGATCAGCTGTGGATTCTTACATCCGTCATTTTAGATCGCAATGAAGGTGCCCTTGGCTCGACATCTTTTGTTCTGTTCTATTACTCTCAATTGTAATTCAAATAGTACATAATATGATGGAGCTCGAGTATAAAGTATTGATTGATTTCTTAGGGGCAAGAATCTAGGGTGAGTGCCAATGAATAAGTTGGAACAACTTCGTAAGTGTATCTTCAAGATATAAATCGAAAGGATCGAATTCGAACACGTTTCAAACCCGTTTTTTCGAATTGGTAAAACTCTTTTGATCCAAAGTGTATAAAGCGGGAATCAAGCATTCGAATGATTCTTTGATATAAGAAATCATAAAAAAGGGTATGTTGCTGCCATTTTGAAATGATTAAGGATCACCGAAGTAATGTCTAAACCCACGGATTCACAGTAAAGATAAAACATCTTGGAACAAGGAAAGACTTTTTTCAATTGTCTTAATAACTAGAGAAGAATAAAAAACTTCTAAACGAGACAGAAAGAGGTTAGAGACCACTCAATAACTGAAATGCCTAAGGCCATTCTTTGAACTATTTGAGAGTTATCTAACTTGAGTTATGAGTACGAATGCCTTTTTTGTTTTTTTTTTTTGAAAACAAGAGAGGGCTTTATTTTTATTCTATTTAATTATTTTAGGGATCCACGTGGCATTTAAATTATAGAATTTCAAATCATTTTTTCTTGAGCCGTACGAGGGGAAAACTTCTTATAAGGTTCTGGGGGGGGTATTACATCTATCCCAATAAGCCGTTTATCGAATTGTTGCAATTGATGTTCGAGCCCGAAGAGAAGGAAGAGATCTTCGTAAAGTGGGTTTTTATGATCCGATAAGGAATCAAACCCATTTAAATGTTCCTGCTATTCTCTATTTCCTTGAAAAGGGGGCTAAACCTACAGGAACTGTTCATGATATTTCAAAGAAGGCAGATGTTTTTAGGGAACTTTTTCTTAATCAATCCAAATTAAAGAACTAAAAAAAAAGAGTGTGGGTATGACTCGGATCTAATCTAATTTTTTATATCTTTTCGTTACTATATCTCTTTCTTACTCTAATCAGAACCGATTTTTTATTGTTCCTCTAAAATCACATGATAAGAACGAAAATACCTTGTATTGGTATTTTGATAGAAAAATCTTCAAATGAATAGAATAGCTCAAGAACTTGGATTTAGAAATAGAAAATTATGATATTCCCTTTAATTGGATGGTTTTCTTTGGAGTTCTAAAGGACGAGATTAAACTTCCTTTGTCAACTTCTATTGATTAATTAATTCCAATATATTTATATTTTTCCTATTTGCTTTTTCCATTTAGTTTTTATCTATCTATTATCTATGTAGATAATCCATGTAGTGCCAATCCAACACAAGTCCTTCTTTTTTTCTTAGTAATTTAGATTAGAATGGAATTTCTTGTCGTTTTTGTATTGTATTTTTTTCTCAACATTTATCTTGACAACAGTCTATCGAACAAATATAATTAGATCGTGGATAAAAAGAAAAGGATCCATAGATTTAGGTTTTTCTTTCCTTCATTTTTTATTAGTTTTTAGTTCAATGTTTCGATTGTGTCATGCAATCTTTAGTTTGGTTTTGACTGGATTTATAGACTTTTTTGGCTTGGGGTTGCTAACTCAACGGTAGAGTACTCGGCTTTTAAGTGCGACTAGGATTTTTTACATATCTGGATGAAGCAAGGGATTCGTCCATACCGTCGGTAGGGTTTGTACGACCACGACTGATCCTAAATGGGAATGACTGGAAAAAATAGCATGTCGTATCAATAGAGAATTCTAAAACTATTTCATTCTTAAAAGCTTGCTCCTGATTTTTATTCTTGGAGCAAACCAAAAAAAATGAATTGAAAGTTGGGTCAGGTGAATAAATGGATAGAGCCTTTTGGCTCCAATTGTAGGGAAATAAAAAGCTACGTGCTTATGTTCGTAATTTGAACGACTACCCGATCTAATTATACGTTAAAAATAGATTAGTGCCTGCTACGGGAAAGGCTGCGCCCATGAATGGATTATCCATTAAAAAAAATCCTAACTATTCTCCCTTTTAGAGTGGAGATGACTGTGTAAAAGAAGCCGTATATTGATAAATATCCATTTTCCAAAATCAAAAGAGCGATTAAGTTGAAAAAATAAAGGATTTCTAACCACCTTCTTAATCCTATAATGAATCTCCATTTTTTATATGGAAAAGAGAGGATAGAGAGTCCGTTGATGAGTTTACTTATCTCCGAGGTGTTTCTTTTTTATATTCCTCTAATACCTTGTTTTGACTGTATCGCACTATGTATCATTTGATAATCCAAGAAATCCATTATCTTTTATTCAAATCGAATTTCCATTTTAAATGGAGGAAGTTAAAGGATCTTTAGACCTCGATAAATCTCGTCAACATGACGACTTCCTATATCCACTTATCTTTCAAGAGTATATTTCTGCATTTGCTCATGATCATAGGTCCGTTTTGTTGGAAAATGGGGATTATGACAAAAAGTTGAGTTTTCTACTTCTTAAACGTTTAATTAATCGAATGTATCAACAGAACCATTTAGCTCTTTTTACTAATACTAATGGTTCTAACCAAAATGCATTTTTGGGGCACAATAAGAATTTGTATTCTCAAATGCTATCAGAAGGTTTTTCAGTAATTATAGAAATTTTATTTTCCCTACGACTAGAATCTTCTTTCGAAAGGAAAGAAATAGTAAAATTTAAAAATTTACGCTCAATTCATTCTTTATTTCCTTTTTTAGAAGATCAATTGGTACATTTAACTTATGTGTCAGATATAGAAATAACCCCTCCCATCCATCTTGAAATATTGGTTCAAACCCTCCGCTACTGGGTGAAAGATGCTTCTTCGTTACATTTAGTACGCTTCTTTCTTTACAAGTATGATAATTGGAATAGCCTTATTACACTAAAGAAGTCCATTTCCATTTTTTTTAAAAGGAATCAAAAATGCTTCTTGTTCCTCTATAATTCTTATGTATGTGAATCCGAATACATCCTCGGTTTTCTTCGTAACCAGTCGTTTTATTTACGATCAACATCGTTTGGACTCTTTTTTGAGCGAATCCATTTCTATGGAAAAATAAAAAAACCTTTTGTAGAAGTCTTTTCTATTCAAACCAAGCTAGGGTTGTTCAAGGATCCTTTTATTCATTATGTTAGGTATCAAGGAAAAGCCTTTTTGGGCTCAAAAGGCACGCCTCTCCTGATGAGTAAATGGAAATATTACCTTATCAATTTATGGCAATGTCATTTTTACATGTGGGTTCAACCCG